CCAAATCTGTTCTGTATATAAGCTACGAAAAGAAGAAGAGGCTTGGGGAAAGATCAAAGAAAGAACTTGTTTTTGTTCCATAAAAAATTCTTCCAAAAATTTCGAACCTAACCTTTTTAAAAAGGAACGTACAGTACTTTTGTGTTTACGAGCCAAAGTTCTAGCACAGGAAAGTCGAAGTATATACTTTATTCGATACAAACTCTTTTTTTTTGAGGATCCACTGTAATAATGAGAAAGATTTTTGTATATCCGCCCAAATCTATCGATAATATCAGAATCCGATGAATCGGTCCAAGCCGGCTTACTTGTGGGGTTGCCCGATACATTACAAAATTTCGCTTTAGCCAATGATCCAATCAAAGGAATAATTGGGACTATACTATCAAACTTCTTAATCGGAATATCCATAATAAATGACTTATCTAACATTTGACTCCTTACTACTGAAGTATTTAGTCGTACACTTGAAAGATAGTCCATAAAATCGAAATAATGATTGGCTAATTGGGTTGTATAAATCCTATCCAATTGAGACCACAAGTGAAAATAACATTGCCAGAGATTTACAAGGTAATAGTTCCATTTATTCATCAGAAGAGGAGTCCCCCTTGAAACCAGAATGGCTTTTCCCCGATATCTGACATAATGCACGAAAGGCTCCCCGAACAACCTCAGGATAAAATTCAAATCATTTTGAAAAATTACTACAAGATTCTCCATTTTTCTATAGAAATGGGTTCGCTCCAGAAAGGCTCTATAAGATGTTAATCGTAAATAAGAAGATTGTTTGCGGAGAAAAACAAATATGGATTCGCATTCATATACATGAGAATTATATAGGAACAAGAATAATCTTTGATTCTCTTTTTTTGAAAAAACCGAAATGGTTTTTTTTTGAGTAATAATACTATTCCAATTATAATACTCGTAAAAAAAGAATCGTAATAAATGCAAAGAAGCGGCATCTTGTATACACCAGCGAAGGGTTTGAACCAAAAGTTCCAGATGGGTGGGGTGGGGTATTAGTATATCTAACACATGATTTAAATGTGAAAATTGATCCTCGAAGAATGGAAATAGTGAATGAATTGATCTTAAATTATGTGATTTGACTATTTCTTTACCTTCTAGAGAGGGTACTAATCGCCGCGAGAATGGAATTTCTACAATGACAGCAAACCCCTCTGATATGATTTGAGAATCAAAATGATTCTTGTACCCCCAAAATTTATTTTTTTGAGAATCATTTAAAGAAAGAATCAAACGATTCTGTTGATACATTCGAGTAATTAAACGTTTCACAATTAGTGAACTAGATTTATTGTCATAACCTAATTTTTTCACAGATTCATAAAGAATCGCTTTAGTTAAACCATAATCATGAGCAAGGGCATAAATATACTCCCGAAAAAGAAGTGGATATAGGAAGTCCTTTTGTCGAGATCTATTTTTTTTGAAATAAACTTGTAATTCTTCCATTTGAAATTCCGATTGAACCAAAGACAGGGGGTTTTCTTGGGTTATCAAATAATACATAGTGCGATCGAATCAAAACAAGGTATATAGCTAATAAAAGATTGGATACCTCGGAACAGATAGGCTAATCAACGGATTCTCTCTTTTCCACTCAATGGGTCTGTATTCATTATAGAATACACTATAGAATACACTACCGAGATGGCTAGAAGTCCTTTATTTTTTCAACTCAATCGCTCTTTTGATTTTAGAATGCATTCTTTTTATCAATATACTGTTCTTCTACACATTTATCTCCACTCTGAAATTGGGATATAGTTAGGATTCAGTGACAAAATAGAGAATCCACTTATTTTTTTATGGAAGAAACTTTTCCCGCATCAGGCACTAATAGATTTCTAACGTTTAATTAGATCGGGTAATCATTCGAATTAAGAGCAGAAGGTCGTTGCTTTTTGTTTCCCTATAAAATTAGAGCCATAGGGCTCTATCCATTTATTCACTCGACCCAACCATGACTTAAAATTTCCCGCCTTCAGCAAGATTTTGTACCGATCCGGCAAGGATCACGTACTCTTAGAGTTCTTCATTGATACGACATGCTGTTTTTTCCATTCATTCACTTTAAGGATCAGTCGTGGTCTTACAAACTCTACCAACAGTACGGACGAATCCATTGCTTCATCCAAATGTGTAAAAGATTCTAGCCGCACTTAAAAGCCGAGTACTCTACCGTTGAGTTAGCAACCCGAATAATGTAATTATGGCGTGTAGATACGATCAAAATCGACATAAAAAAAGAGATTAGAAAAAACTTCTTGTGTCAAATCAAATCCAACGAACCCATAATTTGTTTTATATATAATTTGGATAAAGTAAAGTAAAAAAGAAAACTGATTTGATTTTTGGGGTAGAGATGAATAGATCCATTTATCTACGATCGAATTCTATTTGGTCAATACACTATTGTCAATATGAACATTGAAAAAACAACAGAAATGAAACCCATTTCAATAAACAATAAAAAAAGGGCTTGTGTTGGATTGGTACTACAACGAGAATGTACATACATAAAGAAATAATAATAATAAGTCGGGGTGGAGAAATTCAATTCACTAAAATAATATCAAAAAAAGGAAATAGAATAAATGAAATTAATAAATAAAGAAGAAAAAAATATTCAATATCCATAAAGATACAATAAGCAAGCTCAACCCATTTTTTGGCGGGGTCTCGCGCGATTGGGAGTAATCCCAGAATTAAGTTTTATGGATTCTATTTATTTAATTCCTCTATTCATTTCATTTTTTTTCTATTCGTCTCATATCGCATAGGAGATGATATCACAAAAAAAAGTATATATATTCTATTTCTATTCTTTCTATTCTAATAATTTGAATTTAATAATAATAGAATATATTCTAAGGAAATCATATCATAGAATATGAAATTCTATATTCTATTAATTATAGAAAAAAGGAAATCATATAGGATATGAAATTCTATGGGATGGGACCAATAGAATAGTAAAAAATAGAAATATAACAAAAAAAGGGAAATAGAATTTAAATTAACCAAAGCTAGCATAGGAGTCACCCCCTCTTTTTTTTATTCATTTTCATTAGTCATTAATTGACTTGGGCTTGGATTTCGTTTGATTAATACGAAGTTCCTGAAAAACACCTGCCTTCTTTGAAATATCATGAACGGTTCCTGTAGGTTGGGCACCTTTTTCAAGGAAATATAGAATATTGGGAACATTTAAATAAGAAATAAGTTTGATTCTTTATCGGATCGTAAAAACCCACTTTCCGAAGATCTCTTCCTTCTCTTCGGGATCGAACATCAATTGCAACGATTCGGTAGATGGCTCATTGGGATAGACGTAGATTAACACTACCCCCCCCCTCCTTGTCTCGTTTCAAATAATTTTTTGATTCCTTATTCTGATCAAATTGTTGAGACAATTTAAAATGGCGTTTTCTTGTTTCGGGATCCTTTATCTTTGTTTTAGATCATTGGGTTTAGGCATTACTTCGGCGATCCTAAAATTGTTTCAAAGTGGCAGCAACATACCTTTTTTTTTGTGATTTCTTTCTAGGAAAGAATTATACGAACAATTGATTTCTGTGTAATCCACTTTTGATCGAAATAGTTTACCAATTCTAACAAGATTTCCTTTTGGATTTGACACTTTTGTGCAAATTGGATCCTTTCTATTTCTATATTGATTGGCGAGATACTTACGAAGTTGTTCAAACTTATTGATTGACACTAACCCTGGATCCTTGCCTCTTAGAAATGAATTAATCCTTTCCACCCGAGCTCCATCATGTACTATTTACTTAAACCCGACAAAAAAAAATAGGGGTTCGACTAGAACAGAACAAACTATGTCGAGCCAAGAGCACCTTCATTTCTATATTCTATATATAAATAAAAAAAAGGGGGGGGGGGGGTGGATGTAAGAATCCACAACCTATCATGCCCTTCAATCAAGTCGCACGTTGCTTTCTACCACATCGTTTTAAACGAAGCTTTACCATAACATTCCTATAGTTTGGAACCAGTCCAGTATGGACTTGATTCAATATGAATCATGAATAGTCATTGGTTCAATCAGTACATAGTACTAGATACTCTCATTTTTCTATATGGATGGATGGAGATCGGCATTTCTATTTACCTACTTAACGATAGAAGTCTCCGCAAGGATTCAATTTCATTTAATTAACCCCATATTTTCTTGTATCAATGAAACAAATTATAAAAAACACAAATAAACGAATTATTCATTCATCTGCATCTTCAACAGGTTTTTCAAGACGATCAATCATAAAGGATCCAACTCTTTCTCGAAGTACTAAACTAAAAACAACTAAACTCAAAAAATTTCTTTAATTAGATTTTGAATTAGATTAGATTTCTGACTTGTGTACTAAACAGACACGGATCAATTGCTTGTTTTATTCCTAGTTTTATTTTACCCCAACTGAGTTTTAGGAGCCTGAAACCCCGTAATAGAATTGAAATTAGTACTAAGAACCCCTCCTGTTTAGAATTCAGGATCAACATAAAATGAGTACCCTATTCAAATATAGTGACTATAGAGAGAAATAGGGAATACAGAAGCCTTTCTTTCACTTTCACATTCTAATTCAAAGAATTGATAATTCAACTAGATATAGGAGGGAAAGTTTGCCTAAGTAACTAACTCAATATGAAAGGGAACACGACATGCACATGCTAAACAGCATACCTTTTTTTTTTTTTTTGAATTCTAAATTCATTTATCTTTCCACCTTACTTGAACACAAATGGATTAAGTTACATCTGCATCTTATTTGGGCTCAATTGGGTTTGTGAGAAATAAAAGGAAAACTGTAATTCTTTCTTTTGTGAATTATTATAAATCAGCAATAGGATCCCAATGTATTCAACATTACACTCTTAAACAGAAGATTGGTATTGTTAAGTTAAATAGAACAATCTTTTATTTTGATAGAATCGGACTGTTCTGGGACGGAAGGATTCGAACCTCCGAGTCACGGGACCAAAACCCACTGCCTTACCGCTTGGCCACGCCCCATTTGGATTTGTATCTACAACAATAAACACTAATATCGGTATTAATTGTTCGTCAATTCCCGCCCATTCTTTTTGTAATAGGTTAAATTGTTGCTAGGGTTTAACACGTGTAGTTGTGGAAGAATTAAACAGAATTTATAGATCAGATCATTACATTAATTTATTGATAATTACATAGAATTCAATTAAGATATTGTATGAAATTCAATTCTTATTTGAAATTTTAAAATGGAAGGATCCTTGTCTTTGATTGGGTGAGTCGAAGAAAAAGCGGTATTTGGTTTTTTGGTCTACTTTACTTTCTTCATTTTTCCTTATATCAATAACTCAAACAAAATACAATTATCTCCAAGAATGAAATCTTTGTTATGCTTAATATCTTTAGTTTAATCTGTATCTGGCTTAATTCCGTCCTTCACTCAAGTGGTTTTGTCTTTGCCAAATTGCCTGAGGCTTATGCTATTTTCAATCCAATCGTAGATATTATGCCAGTCATACCTGTGTTCTTTTTTCTCTTAGCCCTTGTTTGGCAAGCTGCTGTAAGTTTTCGATGAGATCCTTAATACCGTCCTACAAATATTCATGGTTGACTCGATAAAAAAGAAAAAAAAAAAAGAAAAGATTCTAACATAAGATGAGATAAGTCTTACATTATGAACTATGAACCCTCGATTCAAACATGGCAATTCTTGGATAGTTGCAATGAATCTGGATCTCCGCATTTCTTCATTCTGATCTTCCACTTCCAGGATGAGCAAGGACCCTATACTATTCCAGTATGAGCAAGGACCCTATCCTATTAGGGTCCCTCACAATAACTAATTGTGGATATAAAAGATACTTTTGGTACTGAAAGAATCTTCTTACAAATGAATTTCGGAAAATAAATGTCTTTCTTTTCTATAAACCGCTTTATTTCTTGGTGTCAAAATAGGATGTATGATATAAAAATGGATAATCTATCCCCCCCCCTTTTTTTTTTGAAAAAAAAAAATAACCTTGGAGATTGTGTAATGCTTACTCTCAAACTCTTCGTTTACACAGTAGTGATATTCTTTGTTTCTCTCTTCATCTTCGGATTCCTATCTAATGATCCAGGACGTAATCCTGGGCGTGAGGAATAAAATCAAAAGAAAGGGTTCTCCTTTTCTTTTCTTTTCTTTCTTATGACTTTTTCGGTTCCAGAAACGAAACTATAACAAAAGGGGGGCTTGAGATTTTTCTTTGATTCTAAAGAAAAATCTCAAGCCCAATCCTTAGAGGGAACGGAAAGAGAGGGATTCGAACCCTCGGTACGAATAACTCATACAACGGATTAGCAATCCGCCGCTTTAGTCCACTCAGCCATCTCTCCCAATTTAAAAAGACAATTGCTATGTTACGTATTAATTGTTACGCATTAATTTAAACAAAATTCTTTTTTTTTTTATTTCTTTATTCTCTTGATTCTATAGTTATAGTATAGATACAAAGATACAAAAGATACAAATTTTTTTTGTTTTAGTTTAGCAGCAATTTGAATTCAAATTCAATTTCGATAATGTGATATCTCCAAAAAAAGGAGTAAAGTAAAGTAATGAATATCTCTTTGATTTTGTTCGAAACGAACGGTCTTTTCCCCGCCTCACTAGGTTATTAACCCAGCTAGGATGTTTCTTGTTTTGTTCCAATGAATCATAGATAAAACAATTTCAATTATCTGATTTGAAAACAAAAATACTTGTTTGTTTTGTTAGCGGAGCAACAACAATAGGAACAAAATAAAGGGTTCTATGATAAACCTCTCTTATTATTTTTTTCTTTTTTTTTTTTTTATTTTTCTCGACTCGATTTGAAACTAAAAAAAAAAGAAAAAAAAGCCCCCTATCCTATTGATAAATATCCTATTGATAAGTTTTAATTAATCAGATTTATTATAAAAATTTTCATTTAATAAAAAATTGTAATATAATATTCGAATCTTAATATAATTTGATTCGAATTAGAATAATCTTCTAATATATAATAGAATTTTGAACGAATTTCTAATTCAAAAGCATTTCTTTCTTCCTTTCTTCAAAAAAAAGCTTTAACACTTACTTGAGTCTGAAAAAAATACTATGATTCTTTTTTTTACTAAATCCAATTGAGTGACTTGAATTTCTAAAATCTAAAATTAGGGCAGTTAGTTGAAAATAACTAAAGATAAATTTGTTTTGAGAAAATGTTTTCTTTGCTTGGCTTGAAAAATTATGAAAGTGAAAAAAAAAAGATATGGATTCTTGCACAATTAATTTTCGTGTTCTGACTTCAATGGTTTTTTCAGGACAGACCTGCCACTAAATAACAATAACAAAAGAAAAAAGAACTCGTTATTGTTATTTCAATGGTACTGGATTTTCCTATCTCATCAAATTCACCCGACGAAACATGTCAACACTCCAATTTTTTGAT